TTTGTTTATTCTGAATCTTTCTATTCTGAATTCAGTTAACGACGAGATTTAGTATCCTTTCTTGCACTTTCATAACTCGTGAAATGCCGAGTAGGCACGAATTCCCCCAATTTGCGACCTACCATAGGATTTGTTATGTAAATAGGTATATGTTCCTTTCCATTATGAATCGCGATTGTATGGCCAACCATTGCGGGTAGAATGCTAGATGCCCGGGACCACGTTACTATTATTTCTTTCTCCTCCTTCATATTTACCTTTTCGATTTTTGCCAATAAATGACGAGCTACAAAAGGATTCGTTTTTTTTCGTGTCACAGCTGATTACTCCTTTTTTCATTTTAAAGAGTGGGATCCTATGTCCACTATCTCGATCGAGGTATGTAGGTCAGAATAAATAGAATAATGATGAATGGAAAAAAGAGAAAATCCTTTAGCTGGATAAGGGGCGGATGTAGCCAAGTGGATCAAGGCAGTGGATTGTGAATCCACCATGCGCGGGTTCAATTCCCGTCGTTCGCCCATCGCATTATTGCAAATTCCAAAAATGCAATTTTCCATATTCCTAGTTACGTATTTACTTACGGCGACGAAGAATAAAACTATCACTATATTTTTTCCTTTTCCTAGTTCTTCTTCCAAGCGCAGGATAACCCCAAGGGGTTGTGGGTTTTTTTCTACCAATAGGGGCTTTCCCTTCACCGCCCCCATGGGGGTGGTCCACAGGGTTCATAACTACCCCTCTTACTACGGGGCGTTTACCTAGCCAACACTTAGATCCGGCTCTACCCAAACTTTTTTGGTTCACCCCAACATTACCCACTTGTCCGACTGTTGCTAAGCAGTTTTGGGATACCAAACGGACCTCCCCAGATGGTAATCTTAAAGTGGCCAATTTACCCTCTTTTGCAATCAGTTTCGCTACAGCACCTGCTGCTCTAGCTAATTGCCCACCCCTTCCACGTGTGATTTCTATGTTATGTATGGCCGTGCCTAAAGGCATATCGGTTGAAGTAGATTCTTCTTTTTTCTCAAAAAACCCCTTCCCAAACTGTACAAGCTTCTTCCAAAGCATACGGCTTTCTAGATGTATATGACGATCTCTAGACAGATGGATCTTATATGAATCGTATGATGAAGTACCACATGAGTGGATATATAGAAAAGGAATCCAAATCCGCCGAATCGCTCATGTTATGATCTTCTACATCCTAGGTCTCCGCGTTCCGTCATCTGGCTTATGTTCTTCATGTAGCATTCAGATCGAATGACTCTATGAAATTACGTCGATACTTCCACATATTATGGGTAACGTAGGAGACATCCCTATTTTCACCCGGGGGTCTTAATTACCACTGCTTAGCTTTCAATTCGCCTCTGACCATCAAATTAAATGTGAATAACCCGTCCTCCTCTCTTTGAAACAAGGGGCGCTTCCGGTTCTGTGCGTGCTTCAAACAATTTTGTCTTCTCCATATTACCATATCTCTAGAGTCAATAATTTTCTATGAGGAACTACTGAACTCAATCACTTGCTGCCGTTACTCAACAGTTTTCTGTTGAGGTCTATCCCGTAGAGGTAGTCAAATTGGATCAGTGATCGATTTCTAGGTTTCGTCGTAAACCTAATTGGTTACTTCCAATTACGTAAATCAATAGTTCAAACCGCACTCAAAGGTAGGGCATTTCCCATTGATATAGGAACTTTTGTACCAGAAACAATAGTATCTCCAATTATAGCCCCTCTGGGATGTAAAATATATCTCTTCTCACCATCCCCATAGTGTATGAGACAAATGTATGCATTTCGATTAGGGTCGTATTCTATGGTTACGATTCTACCAGATATGTCTTTTTGATTCCGTCGAAAATCGATTTTACGGTATAGGCGCTTATGACCTCCCCCTCTATGCCTTGCGGTAATGATTCCTCTGGCATTACGACCTTTACCACAACGGTGCCGTCCATGGATCAATTTATTTCGTGGATTGGATTTCACTTGCCTGTCTACGGTTCCCTTGCGTGTGCTCGGGATAGGTGTTTTGTATAAATGTTTCGCCGTATTATTAAGTATTCTCCTTTAGTTCGTTTCTCTATCTAGAAGTGGAATAGAATAACCCGGTTGAAGGGTAATGATCATACGTCTGTAATGCATTGTATGTCCCAGAATAGGTCCCATTCTTCTACCCTTTCCGGGTAGTCGATGGCTATTCACAGCTACTACCTTAACACCAAAGAAGAGTTCGACCCAATGCTTTATTTCTGTCTTAGTGAATCCCGATTCGACATTAAAAGTATATTGATTCTTTCCCAATAAACGAAGACTCTTTTCTGTAAATACTGCGTATTTGATTCCATCCATAAATCGACTTTCCCTCCTATGCTCTGAGTTCCAGTATCGATAAGAATTCGAGTTCTTATTGTTCTTATGTTATGGTATGAATATACCATACCAATTCGTTATGTATGGATGATGGATGAGATTCCATGGATAGAGAGCCAGTTCCAATAGACTTATGGAACGTTCCCGTTCGCGTGCATCCAGCAGGAATTGAACCCGCAAATTTACCAATTATGAGTTGGGCGCTTTAACCATTCAGCCATGGATGCTTAACAGGGATCATCGTACATCGTAAATAACCAATTTTCATATAGAAAGACATATCATAGAAAAATGAAATCGAAAATATTCGGAGATGGCAAATATTCGGAGATGACTATGACTCTCCGGATCCTCGAATTGAAAGAGAGATTGAGAGGGATCAAGAATCCTAATTCTCGCTATTTTGAATGGATCCAATTCTATTGAGTCTGACCCATAGTGATCATTTCTCTTTAGCAAAGAATGACCTTGGTTATCAAAGGATTGAACAACCGGGATCCATTTACTTATGATACCTAGTTGACATTGCTAACAAGGATCTAATGAATTATGAGTTTAATAGATCCTCTTTAGCAGAAAGACGTATATTCCTTGCTCATTATCAGACAATCACTTATTCCCTCGTGTGGGGCTAATCGTTTTCATTTACCATCTCATGGAGCTAATCGTTTTCATTTACCATCTCATGGAAAACCCTTTTCGTTCCGCTTAGCCCTATCGGGTATTTTAGTGATAGGTTCTATAGGAACTGGACGATCCTATTTGGTCAAATACCTAACGAAAAATTCCTATTTTCCTTTCGTTAAGGTACGAGGGCTTCTTATTCCACAAGAACGAAAGCACCTTTTCATTCTTTCATATACTAGGGGTTTTTACTTGGAAAAGACAATGTTCCATACTAAAGGATTCGGGTCCATAACCACGAGTTCCAGTGCACTAGATCTTGTAGCACTTAGCAACGAGGCCCTATCCATTAGTATTCCACATAAGAAATCCATTATAGAAACTAATACAATTAGATTAGCTCTTCATAGACAAACTTGGGGTTTGCGAGCCAAGATAAGACCGGCTCGGGATCATGGGACCCTTTTCTATCAGATAGGAGGGAATCTTGTACAAAATAGACTTCTAAGTAATAACCCCATGGATCCTATATCTATCTATATAAAGAGGCAATCGTGTCAGGAAGCGGCTTTTTCTTTGGCCAAACGGTACTTCGAACTTGGAACGAGCATGAAGAGATTAACGAGACTTCTTTCTCTTTTGAGCTGGCGGACCGGTCGCGCAAGATCTTTGGTCTTCCCCCGGAACCGATGAAAAAGTGGGTCGCTTCTTATGGACTCGCTCAGAATGATTCTTCTCTATCTATAGTTCATGGCCTATTAGAAGTAGAAGGTGCTCTGGTGCAATCCTTACCGACAGAAAAAGATTGCAGTCGGGTTGATCGAATGCCATTACTTCGTCGGTCCGAACCAAGGAATCCGTTAGAAATATTTTGAAATGGATATTGTTCGTCTCCTTTCCTTCTTTTACCTTCTTATTCGGACTACCTTGTCCCGGGGTCCCTATTTCCACTGCGGGGGTCCTTCAGGCCTCTTTCATCCAGCCTTCCTGTTCCCTTGCCATTCACATACTTTTTGATGAACTGATATAACTTCCCCAGCCGGGCTCTTCTTTCGAGCTCATCTTTGAGTTGCAAGCACTCTTGGTGTGACCCGGACTTTCTTTATATTCACAATACTTGCTCGCATCTCTTATTTCATGCACTTCCAACGGCCTCGGTCGTCGAAGATCAAAGTCGCTTCTATGCCGAATTCTTCTCCTAATTTCATCCCGGTTGAATTCGGTGTATGCGGGAAATCGTCGCCGATACTCTGTGGGGCTATCCGGTTTGCTCGCTCCGCCCTTTCACTTACTTCGAAGGGGATCGCAGACTACTTTCTTTGGGGCTATGCTAACTCATAGCAGCACCTATCACTAGAAACTCTTTCATTCCTCACTAGCAGTTCTTTGGAACTAGTTCCGTAGTACCTGTAAGAGCAGAACACTTCCCTCCACTCATACTCTTTACCTGTGGGGCTGTATGGTACTTTAGCTGGACTTTACACCAGCTCTATTCACTGATAGCGTTACTGGCTCTTTTCCAGCATTTCTTGAAAGCAGCTCGCACTCACCGCTGCGCGCCTAGTTAGGCTTTGAAATAATAGGAACAAAGATCTTCCGCAATCAATGTTGTACTCAAATCCTCTCTGACCGGAGAGGGGGATCTCTTAAGCAGAGTATTCCGAGTCTAGGGCTAGCGGAAGCGTTGAAGAGGGATATCGTTTTCAAAGAAGGCATGGGGTCCTTTCGTCTTTGTAGAGACTTTCACAATATACCAGTGGATAATACCATCCAAGAGAGAAGGTCCATAAAAAGAAGCAGGCAACAAAACATCTTGATTTATAGGAATCAACGACTTCGCCACTGCAAAGGAGGAAGTTGAATGATTTGGATTCGGACAGGCTGTCTCGACAGTAAGAAATCGACATCATCATCTGTCTTTCATGATGGTGGGAGGCAAGATTTCGTGGTCAAGCACAAACCAAGCATAAGTGGATAGCAACTTATACTATGGAGGCAGAGTCTCCTCCCCTCATTTCGCTGCTTCTTTGCTCTGATCCTGATCTCTCTTTCGAAATTGCTACATGATTTGTGAAAAGTGAACAAATAGGTCAGCCACATAAAATAAAGAAGAATATGGGTGGTGTAAGCTTTCCCGCCTGATCTTTACCTAAAAAAATGGAAGTAGCTCGATTCCAGTATCAAGGAAAATGGGTTGTAGAAATCTTCTTTGAGAAAAAGTTAAACACTAGGAAAAAAGATTCTTTTTAGTAATACTTTATAAGCATGGAAGACCCTAGCAACGTTAGGTATTACTAAAGATGAAGATCGAATTCAAGTAGTAGAGCTAGTATATGATATGAATCTTGAAGGTCAAGGGCGTAAGCTAAATAAGGGGGTAATATAAAAAACTTTTTTTTGAAGACTACCCCTTTTCTCTTTTATCATGGAGTAAATAATAAAGAAATCGTTGAGTAGAGTTTCAGGTATAGTCTAAACTCGAAAGAAAATTCGACTGTTGATCATGCTTTCTCTTTTTGGGTTGATCATGCTTTCTCTTTTTGGAATGAATTAAAAGGTATTATGCTTGGTAAGGTCTTTGGCTGAAACGTGGTGATTTGAATTCAATTAGAGCTAGGAATGCGCCAATCTGGTACCAATTTGAGTGCCAGAGTTTGAATCAATTTCATGCATTTATGAATGATCTTAACCTGAGTGAGTATTCTATTACTAATAGAAAGTTGACTTGGACTAATGGTTGGTAGGCATTTTGCTTTATTAGACGGATTTCTTTTCTCCTATGAGATGTTTTTACGTGGAGTAGGATGTGATGCAGGAAAATGACAATATGATACTACAGTGTACAAGATTGGGTCAAACCTTTTCAACAGATATGGCTGAAATAACTATCTATGGGCCCCACCTTGTGACCACCTTGATCCTAGGCTTGGTACTGGACCAGTTATAGTCGTTGAAGGACGATAGGAAATTGAGTCAAATAAGGGTTCAAAATCATACATGTGCTTTACACAGTCGAAGTCACTGTCAAATCGATGTTTTTTAATGGACAGCTAGGTTGCATCCCTCTATCCCTTACGATTGCATCCCTCTATCCCTTACGATCTGATCTATGTTCTGTACCAGTGTGAATACATACTCTTTAGGCTGGTTTCTTTACCGATTCAGTGTCCCTGCTTGACTTGCTTGGATTGCGTACAAAGCTTCCCCATATTTCTTATAGGGATGATGACCACTGACATTTGACATTGTCTTCATTCGTTTACTGCTGGCCTGAATATTCCATAATTGGATGGATGTCCGAGCATATGCTCTTGTAGGTGCCGTAGCCCATTCTCTCCAAAGAAAGGAAGCTGGAAGCGATCCATACGTTTTGTCTGGTTGGAAGAAGAAAGAAGCAGCGAAATTACGGTGCCTAAAGAATGGGGGTTGAAGTGAGGACATGACAGAGTGCGCGGAAAGCAGGCTTGACCTAACTAAAGTTACGGCGGAGCACTGGGCTGTAGATTTTCAAGTGGGAATAGGAATAAGCGCCTCAGAGTGTTAATTTTCCGATGAGTAGGGAGACTTACTCACTCTTGAAAAAGCTTGAATCATCCCGTATCCAGAGAAACCTAGTAGCCAGAATTTCGTACCGAAGCTTCAACTCTCACTATGCAATTGAGCTCTGACCCTTGATTGCCTTTTGCTAGCTAAGCTAATATGATGGTTGCCTTTAGTACGAATTCCTAATTTGCCAATCCCCGCCTAAAAAGTATTACCGCGAACTGAATCAAATAGACGGAATTCGAACCAACAAGCTGACAAGAATCAAAGAAAGCTTTATTTGCTTCTTTCTCATCAAGAAAATCTAAGAAAGATGGGGCAACGTTCGTTGATTTTTGGTTCCATTCAGCTTGAATTTATGGCTGAAGCGTAGTGGTTGTTTCTTGGCATTGAGATTGATTACCGTCCTGACGGGCTTTCTCTCTCTAAGGAAAAAAGATGCCTATGAAATTTTACATATGGCTGTTGTTGTACTAGGACCAAAGCATGTCACTGTTCCACTGAGCGTGCTATGGAATAGAAAAGTGAGTCAATCAGTAGAAGATAGGAGCTATTCACTCGATTTGGAAGAGCCGCTTTTTCACGGTTTGACGTTAACAAAAGAATGCCACTGGACAACCTAACTAGGAGACAGGTCTGGATAAAAAGAGAATTCACTACTTCGCACTTCAGGCCGCTAGGCTTGACTTCCTCTTTCTTCTGCTAGTAAGCTAGGTTGTTAAGTTAGATCACCCTCCGTCTGCCCTTTACGGAGATGCTTTGATCCATTACTTGGCACTCTTACTTTCCCCGCCGCCCGGTCTCTAACACCTGATGTCGCATCTTTTGCCCTTGTTTGCCATTTGAGAATTGACTACTTATCACGAGAAAGCTAGCTCTGTCGCATTCCTACCACTGCTTTTAGGAGCTATTCGGTGAAAAAGCAAGCGGTATTAAAGGGCGCAGCACTAGGTTTCCGGTGAGGGGCGAAGTCTGATCAAGTAGGTAAGCTTGACCCCTAACGATAGAAGTTCAAGGATTCGGTAAAGCACTCAGAAAGATTGTTTGACTTGTTAGAAAGTGATGGTTGGTTATCGTAGATAAAAGAACAATAAAATCATCAAAACTACACTAGATATTATCTTTTTTCAAAGTGCCAGGTTTGAGTTCTGATCTTGGTCCTCGTGGAGGGATTTCTGTTCAGCGGTCTCCGGACCGAGCATATAAGTAAGCAGAAGTATGCCCGCCCTAGAATGCTTCCAAGGGCGCCCCGTGTGACGTAAGCTTAATACCAAGCTCTATTCTCATGATGGTGAGCTCTGCTTTCAAATCCAGCGGCTACTATGGGTATGTATGGTGGTTGGTCGTAAGTACTGAACTCTGGCTCGCCCAGAGATTTCGTTTGCTTTTGGACTTGAGACAAGTTTCTGTAGTCTCCCTCTGGCGCATTTAGCTAGCTGCTAAACGTATGTATTTTGAGATATAGAAAAATGTATCTAAAACCTTTACCTGATTACAATAACCAGGAAAAGCCCACCGATTCGCCCTATCTCTTTAGCCCCACTGCCAAATTCATGTGTTCCGTAGCAGGTGAAAAATGCTCTTGGTATATGATACCTACCCAAAAATCTAAAGAGAAAGAGGGTTCTAATAGTATAGTACATCAGATTGACCCCTACCAATCCTAGGTAGCCCCATCTCTTCTAAAGAATCTGCAGTCTTGCGTAAATTCAAGTAGTGTAGTGGTAACAAAAGATTCATCAACCAATGAATTGCATTTCCATTCTTCGAACCACCTTTCCTAGCTTGTGTGCGGGCAGCCTGTCGTAGTGCATGCACCAGCCTCCATCTGTCATTTCCCATCCTGAGCAAGTCGATAATGAACTGAACATCCTGCTGTGCCCCAAAATTGCTTCTATGTCGCGCGCAGGCCATATATGGTTATCCCATAGACCTAGCTAGCTTCTTGCCTGCCTATGAGCTGAAGTGCTGTCCTCAAGGCATATAGCCGTATATATGTATATGTTGGTATTTATCCTTGCTTGTTTCAAAGCTTTTGCTTCCCACAATTTTACAGAAAGAGCAAAAGTCAGTCCTTACCTACTACATATATGACACCAGCACACATCTACCATTATAAAAAACAACACAAAGTAATAGTCTAAATCTACGTCTAAAACACCACCCCTTATCATTATAGAAGACAATACTCTCTGCATCCCAAACTGTAAATGGTTTTGGACTTCAAATAGATCCATGCATTATTCCATGTGTGTATTTTTCTATATGTTTCTAGATTCATCAACATATATATGAACATGGACGGGTTAAGGGAAGGCCATAACCCCTTATAATTTAGGATGGAGGGAGTATGAAATAATGTACCACCTAAATTTGTTTCTGAACTGCTACCTTTTGCTATTTTGATTGATTATATAAAATAACTCTTACATTTATATCTAAATTTGCTATTACCTTTTTAGTAAATGTCAATAATCATTTGCTATTATGGTATATAATATAAATAACCTCTTAGAATTATATCTAAATTATTAGCTTGCGATTGCTGCTGATAAACTAGAACAACCAAACATGCATATAAAATACTAACATATGCTATTACTTAAAAAATTAATAACTAAAAATAAACGTGTGTATGTTCTAATTAAATTACCAACTTCTACTACTATAAGATTACCTATCAAATTTGAATACATATGTTGCCTAAGACTTTGACATGTGCGAGGGCACAAGTTGATGGACTGCTTTATAAGTAATTGCTAACTAGACAGAGTTGCGACTTTAGAGTAGGGAACATGACTGTATGTGGTAGTGGTATATATCAAGGATCAATATGCAGCACCTAGCTAGTTTCTTATATATATAATTTCTGTCGACTATATTAAGCAAGTTTAAATATAAAAGGCATCGGGCACATCTAATTTATGCAGAATGATATATACAAAATTAAACTTCATGTGAAATACTTAACGAATTTAGGAACATGAAACTGCATATCAATAGTTCAGGGACCAAGTGCGCAAGTATAAGAACTGCTGTTGTAAAGAATAATAGAATAGTTCTGGCTGTTGTATCCACGCCATTACTAATTCATCATTTCACAACAAAAAGTATTTTATGGTAAATCCAAGAAATTCAAACCAGTCAATTCTGTTGAACATTTAAATCGAAATTGTCTAATAATTCCTTCAGTTAATTATAAACTAAAGTGATGCTTCATACCAACATGGTTAAGGTCTTCAACGTCTAGCTAAATTTTAACCATTGGTTCTAAATAGCATGATATATATTGTAAATAATGAAGTCATAATGTAATGAAAATATGTTCCAAGATAAATAAGAATGTTCACGATGTTATCCATGAACGAATTCTAAATGTTTTGCCACATGTATTCAATCATGACATGGGCGGGAGTACATGCATATTAGAAAGTAGGTTTGACATCGAGGGCACACCGTACATTTCGATGCTTAATGATTATATCTATTCTCTTATTTTGATAATAAAAATGGTGATTAAAGTATGGATTAATTAAATGCTTAATCATGATCAAAGTCTGATATAAAAATTGAAAAAAAATCCAAGTGACAACTATAATTAATATAAATCACAGGGACACCATAATAACCCATGCACTGTATAACCCACTGTGCTTGGATTATTGCTTCATTATTGGATGCACCACAACGTGAACTGCTGGGCTTCTGTAAAATAGAAATACCTGGACACTGGATATGGCACGTTTCATATGATAAAAACCTATATATATACTTAGGTACTCTTTTTGTATAGGATGTTATATGGCCTATGTGTTTGCAAAAAATGCTTATTATTGCTTATGGCTTATAGTTAGGTACTTTTTTGTATTGGATCATGGTACATGTTAAATTAAAATGCAAGAAATGACAAATAGTAGTGATGTAAATAGAAAGCTTGCAGCCAGGAATACTATATAACTTCCCTATATACCACCAAAAGACAATACTGGGAAAAACATATATAAATGCCATACTACGCAATATATTAACTTATGTGTTGGAAATACTTTTCCTGGTAACAATGTTTCGTACACATGTAAATCCATAGTCATAAACAATGTCTAACTATAATCCATAAATTTCATTTCATTTTTATTCGGTTCTAATTCGAAGGTGTTGTATCAGAACTCTACTGTGGAATATTTGTCTCCCAGATGCAATAGCTTCATGTGTACAACAATGATCTCAGAGTATGGTCAATAGCAACCAATGCAAGAACTTTAGCGTACTAGATCACCAGGGGAACGGAACCTATGGCAAGGAAGTAGTAGTATGACCGGTTTTTTTTCCTATGCTCATCAAGTACCACATGAACATCTCTGATAGCAGAGAGCCAGCCCCCCACGACGGGACGAGACTATTCAGGTACCCATGGGAAAAGATCGATCGTAAAACAAATAAAGGACAGCAAAGAATAGCTCCAATCGACACATGCATCCAGTACGTACTCGTCCAGAATACACACCCAATGCAAAGCCACACCAAGAGCATCAATAGTACATGCTTGTCCGATCCTGGCTCCTATTATTTGGTGCGTGGCACTGTGCCACGCTCTCGCCGTGCAGGCAGGCAACTGGGCATGCACCATTCACATCGATCGATCTCTCGCCCGGTCTCACCCACACATGCAAGCAAGCAAGCACTGCATCCCAGTACCATAAAAAGGAACCGAAACAGGAAGCAAACACAAGAGATGCTGGTGTGGCCAGAATCGAATTGACACATGCATGCGTACGTATATAGATGCACACACAGAGACAGAGGCTTTTAAATCTTCCACAAACAGCAAGAGAGATCTCCATATATGTATCTCCCTGTCCCTAGCTCTAGACCTCAAATAATAAAGGACACATACTCATCAGTTCAAAGTACATCAAACACTTGCTCATCACTCCTACACAAAGCAAATAGATAGATTTGACAACACCAGATAGCTAAAGCCAATCCAAACACAACAAGCAATTAATGCAGTAGACGTAGCAGCAGCCGGTCACATAGAGTGCACGGATCAGCAGCATGAAGCCACTGCCATGCACATGCATGCATGCATACGCGAATGATACATAAAATATATATGCTCAAGCTCAATCTGGCATACCGGCCAAACAGGAGAGCGGGTGGTAGTAGGACGACGTACGTCGTACGATCCGTCGGTCGATCGATCAGCTCAGCAGGCGGCGCCGGCGGGTTCGGGTGGCCGTAGAAGGGGCACGCCGGGCCGTGCACCTTCGTCTTGCCGAACTGGTCCAGGTAGCGGAGGAACTCGAGGACGTGGGCGCCGCTGCACTGCGCCAGGCTCAGTGGCGGCCGGTGGTTGAGCAGGTAGTGCCCGAACGTGTTCCAGTCCCGCCGCTTCTGCGCCTCGTACCGGCTCGGCGACTGCGGCGTCATCGAACCAACGGACGGCGACGCGCCTCCGCTGCTCGACCCGATGCCGCCGCCGTTGCCCCCTCCCGACGAGGGGCTGTCGGGGCTCGGCGACATGTCCATGGATCAGCTAGCTAGCTAAGGAGGAGGGGGGATAAAAGAAATCAGTGTGGCTGTGAGCTGAAACAATTTCCTCTTTAGTTAAATCCAGTGGGGCTCTCCCCCACTGTTGTTCGCTCAAAGAAATGACCAGTTGCAAATCAATAAAATACTAAACGCCTGTTTGGAACGCAGGAATTTTACAGAAATCTTGTATGAATTTCACAGAAAACAGTTCAATTTTACAGAAAAAACGCAGGAGTGGAGAAAGAATCCAGTATTCCAAATGGGGCCTAAGTATAGAGGAATATATACGCCATATTCTCGTAAGCATGATGAGTTCAATGATGACTTGCTTGTATTGTGTGCACATGATCGAGCATTGTAGCACAAGTTGGGATTGGAGGTATCTGTTTGGGAGTTACGTTGGTGCCCATATGTTTGAAGTGGATGCAGATGTTTTGAGATGACTAGAACAGATATATATGTCCGTGTGCAGTGAAAAGAACAAAACTAGTTACCTTGGGTGGAGTTGGCGGCTGAGCTTGGTTCTCACAGGTGTGAGAATTCTTGGAGGCTGGCTTTCTTGAGTCTGCACAAGATCCATGGAGGTCAGAGAAGCGATGATCACATAAGCAGAATATATAGTGTTAAGGATTAAGCATATTGGAGGAATAGTCTGGTATATAGCTGCATGCAGGTTGATCTATCACCTGATGTTTTGCTTCTTCTTACTCTCAGCTGTGGTGGTAGCAATAGTTTGCTGCTGATGGCTCACTCATAGGCCCATCATCTGGTGGTTGGGGATCTTCAGGGAGAGCACCAGCTTCATGCTCTGTTTGAATGTGTGGGGAATTGCATGCTGCTGCTTCTATTTTTAGGGGGAGCGCAGGGGCTGGTGGGGGTGGTGTTTGGCCTAAAAAGAAGAGATGTGAAGTGACTGAGACATGGGATGAACAGCGGGAAGCAGTACTACTACACAGCTAGGGCTTTTCTAAGTGAACGGTGGAAAAAGGACACTGGGCGAGGCGTGAAAGGTGACGTGACAAAAGCAGTATTTTCTAGTGATATTTAGGGCGTACGGCTTGGTAGGAGTTGTCGTTGTTTCAGTGCACTAGAGTTGATGTGGTGATTAGCGGCCCCTACCAACTGCTTTCATAGGTACTACAGTACAATATATTATCTAATTATGGAAACTTAGTTCACATCTTATTATATAATAAAGCGATGTGGGTTCAAGGGCACAAGCAATTTAGGAAAATAGAGCTTATAAAGTTCCACCAGAAAGTATATGGGCATTGCTTTGGCCAAGCCATAGGGCACAATTTGAATTCCGAGCTTCTTTTTTTTTCTAGATGAGGTAAGCTTTAGTACTACTTTATTTTATTCCATTATTTTTAGTTGTCGCATTTTAGTTTAAAAATAAACTAGCCAACAAATATTCGGATGCATGCAGTACTTTAAAATTAAAACAATTTGGCAAGCAATACCACGAGTCAAACTCGCATGCACACCTCAAACGATGCTACACTTCCAAGCAGTCTCTACTCCATATAAAGAGGGAGTTCGTGCGTCTCGTGCCATCGAGCGAAGCGGCGGGCGTCGCCTCCTGGTCTTCTCGTGCGATCCAGCGGAGAGCGAAGCGGCCTCCTAGGCTTAAACGGTGAAATTGCAAAAATCTGACCAAAAATCCACACCCAGGGTTCAAACCCTGCTTGCCAGGTCAAATGGACGACACCTGAAGGGGCTAGCCAACATGCATTTGTTTCTTTTGTGAAACACACAACATTGTGTATGGTAATATATTAATTTTTATCCTGAAACGTAAAAAAATATATGAGCCAGACCGCCGTGCCTCAACAGTGGCCCAAGCACGGCACGACGAGCAGGTCGTGCTGTGTTTGTGACGAGCTAAAATCGTGTCGTGGCTCAGCCCATTTAGACATCTATACCCGTGCGCTGAAGCATACCGAAAACCACCCAACTAACACATTCCATTGGGCTTGAGAAAGACGAACGTCCTGAAACGTAAAAAAAATAAACCTATTGATTTAGCTCCTTCTAACATGTTCAAGTTTCAACTTGACATTACATTGTTTCACGCTTTTCCTTCGCAACTATAAATTGAGAGTATAGTATAGTATTTTTGAGTATAGTATTTCTCGTTGATTTGATTCCTCATCTCTTCTCTATAGTGGAATAATAAACCCAGCCCTGCCCTGGCTTGACAGGTAGACGGAACACCCACACAATCTCGATTTGACAGATCATCGCCATCTCTTTGGGGAAAGAAATACTCAACAGAGCGGGTGGCCGGCTCTACGACCCCATTCCGGGGCACTACTGTAGAGCTCCTTGGTCCTTCCATGTTTCTTTCTTTCGCACAGAGAGACAACTGTACTGTCTATTCTATGTTATTTCTATATATATCATATTCTATATATATAGAAATATCATAGAATAGACATATAGAATTTTTGGTTGGGAAATTCGAATGAATCATTGAGTGAAAAAGGAGCAAAGAATGACAAAAGATGAGACTCTACTAGTCTTCACTCTTGTGGTTTCCTCGGTTTCTGTTTTCTTATTCGGGATCTTGCTTTTCATGGTTCTCATCTCTGCAACTCGCGATTTTCGCGAGAGAACCAAATCCAAGTTGGTGAAGATCATGATTTGGGCTGGCATAGTAGTTATGACCTTTGCAATTGCGGTTCGAATCTATCCGATCTTTATCTTTTTGCTCAAAGAACGAATAAAACCCCTTGTTGAAGCCCTTTATGATAAGCTTCCCTGGATCTGGGAAGTTTCTCTTTCACGGTATTGGGATCGTTTGATCGATTTCCTTGATCGCTACTTATGGGCGTGCGCTCAAAGGATACAAACAGGGATTCGCAAACAAAAAGGGGAATTCGTAGTCACTTTTTCCTGTCGCGTAAAAAAAAAGGCTTTACGCGAGAGCAATAGAGG